AAAACAATAAAGCTTTAGAATAGGCATGAGTTATTAAATGGAATAAGGCAGCTCGATAAGAACCTATACCTAGAGCTAACATAATATAACCCAGTTGAGACATTGTGGAATAGGCTAAACTTCTTTTAATGTCTCTTTGAGCGAGAGCCAAAGTAGCTCCTAATAGTACTGTTATTATGCCTATTAAAGAAACGAAATTCATTATGTAAGGTATAACTCTGAAAAGAGGAAGAAGCCGAGCTACAAGAAAAATTCCCGCTGCTACCATGGTAGCAGCGTGTATAAGAGCCGAAATAGGGGTGGGCCCCTCCATAGCATCAGGTAACCATATGTGAAGAGGGAATTGTGCAGATTTAGCAATTGCGCCGACGAATAATAAAAAGGCGCAGAGAGTAACAAATGTGGAATTGACCCCATTACTATGGATCAAGTTATTAACTATTTTGAACAAATCCCGAAATTCTAAACTGCCAGTTATCCAATAAAAACCTAAGATTCCTAATAATAAACCAAAGTCTCCTACACGATTAGTTATAAAGGCTTTTTGGCAAGCACTTGCTGCAACCGGTCGTGTAAACCAAAAACCTATTAATAAATATGAACACATTCCCACGAGTTCCCAAAAAATATAAATTTGTATCAAATTGGAACTAGTAACTAATCCCAACATGGAAGTATTAGAAAAACTCATATAAGCAAAAAATCTCAAATATCCTTGATCATGAGACATATAATTGTCACTATAAATAAGAACCATGATTCCAACAGTAGTAATTAGTATTGACATAATAGAAGTAAGTGGATCGATTAAGTGTCCGAACTCTAAGGAAAAATCATTATTGATAGTCCAAGACCATAAATATTGATAGATAAAACTTCCATTTATTTGTTGAATAGACAGACTGGCCGAAAAGGCCATAGTTATACTTAGCAGTAAAACACTAGTAAAACCCCACATACGACGAATATTTTTTGTTGCTGTAGGAATAAACAGAAGTCCAAATCCTATTGACATAGTAACTGGAAGTGGAAGAAAGGGTATTATCCATGCGTATTGATATGTTTGTTCCATAAAAAAATATTTGTTTTTTTTATTGTTATAAATTTAATTGTTTCAAATCCACCAACCAAAAGAACAATAATAAAAGAAATCAACAAAAAAAAAAAAAAAATTATTATCTATTTCATTTAGCCCTAGATATATATGTGATATGGCATAGGTATATATACATGGATACGTATATATAATTCATAATCTTTTGGTATATTTTGTATATATGTATATATTTATTTTTACATATTTACATATATATTATATAATTATATAGAATTATATTTATATTATTATGATATGTTTTACATGTTTTGAACAAAGTATTTATTATCCATGGGATAAGTATGGATAATGACGAAAAAACGATCTAAATATATGTCTTTCACATACAATAATAAAAATTAGTATTTTGTTTTTGAATGGCGGTTCCAAAAAAACGTACTTCTCGATCAAAAAAACGTATTCGTAGAAATATTTGGAAGAAGAAGGGATATTTAACGGCAGTAAAAGCTCTTTCTTTAGCTAAATCGGTTTCCACTGGGCATTCAAAAAGTTTTTTTGTGCAACAAACAAGTAATAAAATTTTGGAATAATTTAAATCGACATACCATTAAGAACTTAAAAATTTTTAAGATAAACGATTCACATTAACTAATGTATTGAATGTATTTAACTCCTTAATATCAATATTAGTTAGAACTAACTGCTGTGGCGTGTTATATAGTAAATAATAATTCTTATGTTTACTGGCCTCTTAGTATAGTACTAAGTATTCTAATTTTTCTCTATCAATTAAATTTTCAATTGTGAAAATTTAATTGATAGAGAAAAAGTTTTTTGTTATATGCCTAGCCCAAAACCTAATTAGAAGTATAGTTACTAGATAGTATTTATAATAAATTACGAAGAGTATTATTAATGATACTAAGGTATCGAAATTATTAGAAAAATGCCTCGAATAAAATTGCGATAAATATGACATTTTTTTTTTTTTTATCTTTTTAATTTTCAATACATTAATTAAAAAATCATCTAAAATAAAAAAAGGATGATTTTTAGTTCTATAACTCGACCCCCGGCCCGGAACAAAACTATCTAGTTCTGACTGTTTTGGTATAACTCCGTTTTTACATTCTAGATTAGATACATGAAAATTGATTCTTAAAGCTAAACCCTACGGCGATACTTAGTAAACATTCAAATATTAATTTAAATAAGTCTTTTTTCATCGGTTCTAACGTTTACTAACTATATTGAATCCTTGAATCTTGACCATTCAACATGAATTGACTATTATTTATTATTATTTCAAATAAGCCGCCATGGTGAAATTGGTAGACACGCTGCTCTTAGGAAGCAGTGCTAGAGCATCTCGGTTCGAGTCCGAGTGGCGGCATCCCCTAAAAGGGACACAGCGGATCCTATAATATATTTAATTCTCGATTTTAATTCTATAATGGAGAACCCCCGCCCTTTTTATGATATTTGCAACTTTAGAACATATATTAATTCATATCTCTTTTTCGATTATTTCAATTGTGATTACGATTCATTTTATGACCTTATTAGTCCACGAAATCGTAGGATTACGCAATTCATCGGAAAGAGGTATGATAGCTACCTTTTTATCTATAACAGGATTATTAGTTATTCGTTGGATTTATTCGGGTCATTTCCCATTAAGTAATTTATATGAGTCATTAATCTTCCTTTCATGGAGTTTCTCCATTATTCATATGATTCCTAAAATACGAAATAATAAAAATTATTTAAACGTAATAACCGCGCCAAGTGCTATTTTTACCCAAGGTTTCGCCACGTCGGGTCTTTCAACCGAAATGCATCAATCCGCTATATTAGTACCCGCTCTACAATCTCAGTGGTTAATGATGCACGTAAGTATGATGCTATTAAGCTATGCAGCTCTTTTATGTGGATCATTATTATCAGTCGCTCTTTTAGTCATTACATTTCGAAAAAACATCGATATTTTTTTAAAAAGCAAGAATTTAGTAATTAAATCATTTATCGTTGGCGAAGTCGAATATTTGAATGATAAAAGAAGTGTTTTTAAAAACACTTCCTTTATTTCATTTCGAAATTATTACAAATATCAATTGACTCAGCGTTTAGATTATTGGAGTTATCGTATCATTAGTTTAGGCTTTACCTTTTTAACCATAGGCATTCTTTCTGGAGCAGTATGGGCTAATGAGGCTTGGGGATCTTATTGGAATTGGGACCCTAAGGAAACTTGGGCATTTATTACTTGGATCATATTCGCGATTTATTCACATACTAGAACAAATAAAAGTTTACAAGATACACATTCGGCACTTGCGGCTTCTATAGGATTTCTTATAATTTGGATATGTTATTTTGGAATTAATCTATTAGGAATAGGTTTACATAGTTATGGTTCATTCACATTAACATCTAATTGAATAAACGATACATAACATAAGAACATAATCTCAGATGTATCTCGAGTTTTTGCGAACCATTTGATTTCTGGAGTCAAATGGTTCGCAAAAACTCGAGATACATCTCATTACAACTCTAATTCACTTTATTTTACGGAATTATAAGACTTGCCGCCTCATTAATAAAAACTATCTATAAAAATAATTAGATAAGATAGCTTGTACCTTGTCAACTGATAGTAAGAGAACGAAATCGGGATAAATACCAATACCTATTATTGGTAAAAAGAGACAGATCGAAACAAAAAGTTCTCGTGGTCCAGAATCCACAAAATTAGAATTTGGAACATTGAATAACTTGTATCCGTAGAACATCTGACGTAACATAGATAATAAATAAATAGGAGTTAATATCATTCCAATTGCCATTCCAAAAGTAATTAGTACTTTTGGAATTAAAAGATATTTTGAGCTGGTAATTATTCCAAAAAATACTACTAATTCTGCAACAAAACCACTCATCCCTGGCAATGCAAGAGAGGCCATCGAAAAGCTACTGAACATTGTAAATATTTTCGGCATCGGGACAGCTATCCCCCCCATTTCGTCGAGAGAAACAAGACGTATTCTATCACAACTGGTTCCTGCCAAGAAAAAAAGTGCAGTACCAATAAATCCATGAGAAAGTATTTGTAGAATGGCTCCATTTAGTCCCATGTTGGTTATAGAACCAATTCCTATAATTGTGAAACCCATGTGAGATACAGAGGAATAGGCTATTCTCTTTTTTAAATTGCGTTGACCAAAAGAGGTTAAAGCCGCATAGATTATTTGTATTATTCCCACTATCACCAACCACGGAGAAAATATGGAATGAGCACGGGGTAATAATTCCATATTGATCCGAATCAATCCATATGCTCCCATTTTTAATAAAATTCCGGCAAGAAGCATACATGTACTGTAATGTGCTTCTCCATGGGTATCTGGTAACCATGTATGTAGGGGTATGATCGGCGATTTGACAGCATAAACAATAAGGAAGCCAAAATAGAATATTATTTCCAATGCCATAGGATATGATTGATTAGCAAGTCTTTCAAAATCTAATGTCGGTTCAGTGGAGCCATATAAACCCATACCTAGAACTCCTATTAATAGAAAAATGGAACCCCCCGCAGTGTACAAAATAAACTTTGTAGCCGAGTATAAGCGCTTCTTTCCTCCCCACATGGATAAAAGTAAGTAAACAGGAATTAATTCTAACTCCCACATGATAAAAAAAAGTAAAAGGTCTCGAGAAGAAAATGATCCTATTTGACCACTGTACATTGCTAACATAAAAAAATGGAATAATCGTGAATTTCGAGTAACTGGCCAAGCCGCTAAAGTAGCTAAAGTAGTAATAAATCCTGTCAGTAAAATAGGTCCCGCGGAAAGCCCATCGATTCCCAGTCTCCAGTGAAAATCCAAAATATTTATCCATTTCCAATCTTCTTCCAATTGGATTAAGGGATCGTCCAATTGGAAATGATAACAGAATGCATAGGTCGTTAAAAGGAGTTCTAACAAACATATACATATAGTATACCATCGAAACACCTTATTCCCCTTATGGGGAAGAAAAAAAATGGAAGAACCCGCGAATATAGGCAAAACAACAAGTATTGTTAACCAAGGAAAATAACTCGTGATAAAGACAAGATACGCTTTGACCAGAAAAGCCCGTGCTCGGAATAATATATTGATTTTATCGAGTACGGGCTTTTATCGGTAAATGAGGAATCAAATGATTCAAGTGGAGTTTTTGTAACGTATCAATTAATAAGATAGACCCATGCTGCGAGTTGTTTCATGCCATAAATAAACACGGACACTCAAAAAGTCTGTTGGGCAAGCGGATTCGCATCTCTTACAACCTACACAATCCTCGGTTCTTGGTGCGGAAGCAATTTGTTTAGCTTTACATCCGTCCCAAGGTATCATTTCCAATACATCTGTGGGACAGGCGCGCACACATTGAGTACATCCTATACATGTATCATAAATTTTTACTGAATGCGACATTAAATCTATAAATTCCTGTTTTAAACATAAAAATTTTTCGATCTGGTATGGTAAAAATAAATGGTAGTAAATGAATTATATGTTTATATTGTAGACACCAGATGAATCAATGATTTATTAATTTTTTTAAGAATCAATATATTTCTAAATTTGTTCATGAAAAAGTGCCAAGATACTTTGATTTCTCTTTCAACAATCACAGTCATACAATACAAGTCGCACATCAGAATTCAAATTGGTCAACAAATAATACAATATTTAATTAATATTAATGGAATTTTAATTCTATTTTAAATTCGAATAAATCTAACAAATTCATATAAATTATTATTTTATTATTATATAATTTATATAATGAAAATCAATGATTACATAATGAATGATTACGACTAATTTAATTATTCAACAAATTTGATTGATTGATACGAGTTGATTTTTTGTTATGATGGATCGATGAAACAATAGCTAGTCCAATAGCAGCTTCAGCCGCTGCAATAGCTATAACAAAAATTGAGAAAATGTCTCCTTTTAATTGGCGACTATCAAATAAATCAGAAAATGTTACGAGATTGATATTAACTGAATTTAGTATAAGCTCAAGACACATAAGTGCTTTAACCATGTTTCGACTTGTGATTAATCCATAGATACCGATAGAAAATAAATAGACACTCAAAAAAAGTACATGCTCGAACATCATTGACTAACTCCTCATCAATTTAGATTCATTTAAATATGAATAACAATTCAACTGATTTCATTGACTAAAATAGAACAAAATATTACAGAACAATAGAAGGTATTGGCAATAGATTTAACTAAAAACCTTAAACCTTTACACCTTTTTTATTTTATTTCAAATTTATAATTCTAAAAAATTTTTTAAATCATAAGTATTTATGATTGACGAGCCATAGTAATTGCACCTATTAAAGAAACTAAAAGAATTATAGAAATGAGTTCAAATGGAAGATAAAAATCTGTTGATAAATGAATCCCAATTTGTTGAACATAACTTATTAGGTCCTGTTCTAGAATCTGGTTTGATCTTGTAGTCCAAAGAATTCCGTACCATGACGTATCTGGGATAGTAATAATAAGTGAAAAAAAAATACTTGTACAAACCAGTGAAGTAACCCCATCTCCAAGGGTCCAAAGGCGGGAAACATTGGAATATTCTGAGCCATTTATGAACATTACAGCAAATATGATTAAGACATTTATGGCTCCCACATAAATAAGAAGTTGTGCAGCAGCTACAAAATAAGAATTCGATAGAATATAGAATAAGGATATACAAACAAGAACCAATCCCAACGAAAAGGCAGAATAAATTGGATTGGTAAATAATACTACTCCCAGGCCCCCAAATATAAGAACTGATCCCAGAAATACTACAACAATATTATGTATTGATCCAGGTAAATCCATTATGTATGAAATAAGAAAATAAATAAATCGAAAGATTTCATGACCTTACTGAATAGTCCAGGAAGTCAAAATTAGCCTATTTTTTTAATTGTCTATGATACCGTTCCTAAATAAAATCTTACTAATTGGTAATTGTTCTTGAATCAAGATATTTACCTTTGTCTATTTTTATTTGAGTTGAATTCATAACTGTTTGAATTGTGTAGTCTCCAATTACTGACATTGGTAACCGACCCAAAGCGATTTGATTATAATTCAATTCGTGACGATCATAAGTAGAAAGTTCATATTCTTCAGTCATTGATAAACAGTTAGTGGGACAATATTCGACACAGTTACCACAAAATATACAGACACCGAAATCTATACTATAGTTAAGCAATATTTTCTTTTTAATATCTCCTTCAAATCTCCAATCAACAACAGGTAGATCTATGGGGCACACACGAACACATACTTCACAAGCAATACATTTATCAAATTCAAAGTGGATTCGACCACGGAAACGTTCTGATGTGATCGACTTTTCATAAGGATACTGAATAGTTACAGGTAAACGATTTGCATGAGATAAGGTAATTATGAAACTTTGACCAATATACCTTGCGGCTCGTATTGTTTGTTGACCATAATTTATGAACTCAGTCACCATAGGAAACATATTGTAGATATCCACGAATAAGTTGATGTTTCTTTCTCTTGTTTAAGAGAGGTTATGAGTCTAGAATACCATTATTCTATTGTGTTATTTATAGTGAAACAAGTTGGGAAGACGTTGTCAATAATAAATTACCTAGAGAAATAGGTAAAAGAAATTTCCATCCAAGATTTAATAGCTGGTCCATTCTCATCCTGGGTAAAGTCCATCTTGTTGTGATAGATATAAAAAGAAACAAATAAGCTTTAGCTAATGTAATAAAGATACCAATTGTCATTCCAAAGACTCTAGCAATTTGATTTATTCCGAAAAGTTCAGGAACAGATATGTATGGAATAGATAAATTCCACCCACCTAAATAAAGAACTGTTACAAATAATGAAGAAACTAAGAGATTTAGATAAGAAGCAATATAAAATAAACCATATTTGATACCAGAATATTCGGTTTGATAACCTGCTACTAATTCTTCTTCTGCTTCTGGTAAATCAAAAGGTAATCTCTCGCATTCTGCTAGAGAAGAAATTATAAAAACGATAAACCCTATAGGTTGACGCCACATATTCCACCCCCAAAAACCATATTTTGACTGCGCCTCAACTATATCAACTGTACTTGAACTGTTCGATAATCATAGTCGATAATAACATAACTGTTCTCACCGCTATTCCAAAACCGTACATGAGACCTCAGCTTCATACGGCTCCTCTATGGCCGCGTACAAATAAATGTAAGGACTGGTTCGGTATTATTATAGGTATCTTTGTGGGGTGGGGTAGATAGAATAAAAATACCGTGTAGAGTCCCAAAAATTAGACCAATGGAATTCTGTCTGCTAGAATAACAAAAAGGGCGCTTCCGAATTGATCTCATCCCTTATAATTAAATCTTCGGTAATAACTTAATCTTTCAATAAAATACTCGTTATATCAAGAGATAAAAAGAATTCTTATTCTTTACTGAATCATAAAGAATAAGAATTTCATATATACATATATATTGGTATAGATGTAGGAAAAAATAAATAAAGATCTTTTTTATATTCTATTTCTTTTGTTCCTGTTCTTCTTTCTCATAAGAGGTATTCCTGAGAATAAAGGATTAATTCGTTCTTGATAGTTATTTCTTTAATCAGTGACTAGGAGCATACTCTAGATCGGAATCGTGGGGAAGTACTGCTTGATCATTTCTACCAACTTAAAGCCCCTATCATCTTATGATTCGTTTTATGTGGAAATACCTCTTTTTTGATACCTTACATTATCTCTATTACTAATCCTTTGTGTACCTTGGTGTTCCTAACCGTCCACTGATTTTTGATTGATCTCCTGTATGGTAATACATACAAGACAGTAATCCCATACAGTTGATCTTTTGCACCCGCTTCAAGATATGATGACTAATTAAAGAATCTCAATCTTGGGATAAAGAGTTTATACTCCTTAATGTTTACTTCTGCTTTATTCTTGTATATTAGGGAATGAGATTTTCTCTTTTTACTACACATTGATAAGCTGTTTTGTTTTACTCATATAACTATCTGGTTTAACTCATCGACCTGAATAACTCTGATGAATAAAAAACTAAAAATATCTATATCTATCCAATACATTAATTCCTCTTTCCTTTATTTCATTTTGAGGTCAAAGTGCATGTTCTAACGAATCACACGTAGAGATATTGATAACACACATAGAGTTAATGGTATTTCATAACTAATAGATTGAGCCGCAGCTCGCAAGCCACCTAAAAAAGAGTATTTATTATTCGATACATATCCTGATATAAGAAGCCCAATAGGAGCAATACTTGAGATGGAGATCCATAAAAAAACACCTATACTGAGATCAGCTAAAACAAGTCGATACCCAAAAGGAATTATTAAATAACTTAATACAATTGATATGACTGCTATAGACGGTCCGATACTAAACAAACGAATATCTCCTCTAGATGGTAGGAGGTCCTCTTTAAAAAGTAATTTAGTCCCGTCCGCTAGAGCTTGAAGAATTCCCAACGGGCCGGCATATTCGGGTCCAATACGTTGTTGTATCGCTGCGGATATTTCTCTTTCTAACCATACAATTACTAGTACTCCTATTATGATTCCCAATATAAGGGTCAAAGCAGGGATAAATAGCCATATGAGTCCATAGACTTCTTTTAAGGATTCTGATTTAGAAAAAGAATTGATAGTTTGTGCTTCTGTTGTGCCAATTATCATTTCAACGGTCAACTTCTCCCATAATGATATCTATACTACCTAGTATTGTCATGATATCAGCCAATTTCATTCTTTTAATTAGCTGAGGAAGAATTTGCAAATTGATAAAACCGGGCGGACGAATTTTCCATCTCCAGGGGAAAACACTATTATCTCCTATTAAATAAATTCCTAATTCTCCCTTTGGGGCTTCTACTCTTACATAAAGTTCTTGTTTCGACAATTCAAAATTAGGCGAAGGTTTTTTACTAATGAATCTATATTCAAAATCATTCCATTCGGAATTCCTTGCTCTATCTAAGCGCCGAATTTCTAAATTCTCATAGGGTCCTCCGGGAATTCCTTCTAAAGCCTGTTGAATAATTTTTATGGATTCCCTCATTTCGCCAATTCGTACTAAATAACGAGCTAATGAATCCCCTTCTTTTTGCCATTGGACTTCCCAATCGAATTCATTGTAACATTCATAATGATCAACTTTACGAAGATCCCATCGGATCCCAGAAGCTCGTAACATGGGTCCTGATAAGCCCCAATTTATTGCTTCTTCTCCACCAATAATGCCCACTCCTTCAACTCGTTCCAAAAAAATGGGATTCCGCGTAATAAGTTTTTCATATTCAACAACACTCGTTAAAAAATAATCGCAGAAATCTAAACATTTATCTATCCAACCATGAGGTAGATCAGCAGCTATTCCTCCGATGCGGAAATAATTATGCATCATTCGCATACCTGTGGCAGCTTCGAATAGATCATATAGCAATTCTCTCTCTCTGAAAATATAGAAAAAAGGAGTCTGCGCACCGATATCCGCCATAAAAGGCCCAAGCCATAACAAATGCGAAGCTACACGACTCAGCTCTAGCATAATTACTCTGATATAGCTGGCCCTTTGGGGTATTTGAACATTTCCTAATTGTTCTGGTGCATTTACTGTTATTGCTTCGGTGAACATAGTAGCTAAATAATCCCAACGTGTTACATAAGGAAGATATTGTATAATTGTTCGGTTTTCCGCTATTTTTTCCATCCCTCTGTGTAAATAGCCCAATATGGGTTCACAGTCAATAACATCTTCACCGTCGAGAGTTATAATAAGTCTAAGAACACCATGCATCGATGGGTGATGAGGGCCCATATTGACTATCATGAGATCTTTTCTTGTAGCCGGTACAGTCATATCTTTTCTTTCCTAATTCATTATTCCATGAATTTCTCAAAACGAGGTTTATAAAAAAAACCTAATAACTAATTTAATAAAAAAAAATTTTTCAAATGAATCCTCAAATTAACGAGTTTTTAGCTCCCGAATATCTAACTGACTAATTAATTTTTTATAACTTACTCTATTTTTCTTTGACAAATAAGCCAACAGCCGTTGACGTTTTCCCAGAATTTTTCGTAGACCTCTTTGAGATAAAAAATCTTTTTTGTGCAATTCCAAATGCGAGGTGAGTCTCCGTATTTTATTGGTGAAACTGAATACTTGAAATTCAACAGACCCTTTGTTTTCTTCTTTTTCGTCTTGCGGAAAAACTGAAATGAATGCATTTTTGACCATAAAAAAATTCTTCTATCTTTTTATTTTTTATAGATTTTACCGATCAGGAAAAATAATAATTATTATTATATTATGTTATGATTATGTCAGTCATTTTAATCTGATATAAACAAAAGTTTAGATTTATTCATACTTTTTTATTCTATCGAAATCCCATTTTATGTTTGAAATAAAAATGGGATTTCGATAGAATAAAATATAATACATTTACACATTCACGAAAGAGAGTGATTTTTTTTTTTTTACTTAAAAAGATTTTACTAATTTATTATTCCTAGATCCAAAAATAAATCAATATCATGTACTAAAATGTAACATAACATATGTACATTTTTCGCCATATATCAAATATGTTATGTCAGGTGATATATAGGAAATATAATATTAGTTTATTAACTTATTCTGGATTGGGGATACATATATATCCTTGACATACTAAAACGACTGCTGTTATGGGTATCAAACCAGTAACGATTCATACAAGCTAAATCCTCTAATCGGTAATTAGGCCAAAGAAATAATTTTAATTTAATAAAGTTGTTTGCATCTCTATTAAGATGTTTGTCCTCATTCAAAAATTGTCCACAGTTTATTATTTTGTTTTCGTTGCAAAATTGTGGATTTTTATCTATATCATTCCAATTCCAGAAATTGAAACAAATTAGAATTCTCAACTCTCTCCGACGTCGATGAGATAGAATATGTTCAGGAACAAGAAAATTATAATTATTTTTTTTTTCTTCATTTACAGGCATATCGCTATGTTGCGCAATGGATTTGTCTAAATTATTCTTATCAACATTTCGTTTTTTTATGAATTTTTTATTAGTTTTAACTTTATCTTTACCTTTATCAACTAATGAAATACTTATGGTTTGATAGATAATAAATTGCCCATCCCTTTTTATAGATAAACGAACTGGTTCGATAATTAATATTCCTCTTTTTATCAATTCTGTAAGAACAAGATCCTTTTGAATCAGCATTGCATCCAGACGCATTTCTCCTCTTTGAATCGAGGATATAGCAATTTGCTTTGCATTTGTCAATCTAAGTAAGAGACAATATACCTTAATATTATTGATCATTCTTTGACTCAAAGAATCATCCCATCTTAATTGAAAAAGGGAATATTTTTTTAGTAATAAATCTAGTTCTGCTTCCTTGATCTTCTTAGATTCTTTTTTATTTCTACGTTTTTTAATGTCTGATCCCGCGTAATTATCTTCAACATCTTTTTTTTCGTTTTGTTTTCCTAGATCATATCCAAGATATTTTGGATATTGTTGTTTATTTTTTTCTTGGTTAGAATTTTCGAAATCAATATATTCTTTTTGATTAGATAATATGGGAAGGTTTTTTTTTTTTTTTTTGTTGATGTTTTCATATTGACTAATCTTTTCATTTTTATGAAAATCTAAAAGAAGAAATTGGATTGGTATAATCCATGGTTTAATTTTATATGTATCAAAAAGTAGCACAAATTCTGGTAAGAACCAAGATTTTAGTTTTGCTATGGTAGGATTATGATATAACCTTTTTTTATTCATTCCCATCCAATCAAAAAAGTTTTTTTTTTTCTTGTATAAGTTGATTTCTTTATGAAACGAAATATCTTTCTTTTTCATTTTGTTTTTATACTTATTAGTTTGAGTCTTAATATTTTTATTAATCTTGATACCAATATGCGCATTGGTCCAAGTCTCGATATCAATATTTTTTATAAGACAAAAATGGAGAATTTTACAATCAAAATATTTTCTATCCCGATTTATATTCGTATCAATAGAATATCTTTCCTCTAGATAATCACTAATAGTTGTACTTACCAATAGATAAAATGCGTCGGGTTTCGATGTATTGAAATTATATAGATATGGAATATCCCGGTTCTCCTTTACTTGTACTGTTGATCCATAAAAATAGGAGTTTTTCTTATCCCCATAATTAATATATTCATAATTCATATATTTATGTGATAAAAGATTATATCTGTAGTGTTTTTTAACCAATTTTTTTTTTTTTTTTGTGAACGAAACCGTTACGGAATAATCTTCTTTTACATAATGACTTAATGGGTCTTTTTTGTTTTTATATGAATTAAATTTAATTGAGTCTTTATTTTTAATCATACGAAGTTGATTGACTCTATTTCGCCATTTTTTCGGGACTAATCGAGACCATTTGATCTGGGAAAAATTGTATTGATAAAAACCCTTTAACCAGTTTTTCCAGTCATTCATTCCAGACTTTTGAATTTTATTATGCCTTGATTTGTAATCAAATAGTCCTCGTGTTATACAATAATCCTTTATTTTATCCCTAAGATAATAATGGGTCTCATGATCTTGAAATATATATTTTAAGTTATACTTGTAAAGTAATTGGGTTTGTGATAATTTGTAAAATACATATGCTTGGGACAAGCAAGTATAACTATATAAATTTTTATTACTAATATTAGTATTTGAAAACCACTTTTTTATAGTTGAAATAAAGTTAATTCTATTTGGATTTATTTCATCAATTTTTTCTTGATTTGTTTCATGGTTGTAAGTGTATTTATTGATAATTTTTTTTGTTGATTCAAAAAAAAGTTGTATATTGATTCTGGGAATGTTTATGGTACATAGCAAGATATCCATGTATATTTTTTCAATGAAAAATTTTATAAAAAAATGTGATTTACGTATTAATCGTATATTGTTTCTTTTTAATATCTGCCAACTAGATTTCTGTGATTCTGATCCTTTTCTTTTATCATCATAGGTTAAAACTGTTTTTTTATTGTCTTTTGTGATTTGTTCTATTTGATTCTTGGTTGTGATTATCCTATCATAAAGATCTTTCATTTTTTTTTCTATGAGTGAATAATTTGTCCAATTCATAGATCGAATTGGTATGGTCGATTCATGGTTAATTTTATTATTTATTTTTGAATTTTTTCCATTTTTATTTGGTTTATATACTTTCACCTTCTTCAATTCAAATAAAAAAATCGGATTGACTTTTTCAAGTTCTTTCATTATTCGCTTTATAATAAGAACTGTTTTGATGACCCATCCTTTTTTTTCTTTTGAAATTTGTAAAGACCATTTTCCTCTTTCCTTTAAGACCCTTAGAACGAGAAAAAATTGTTTTTTTAGCTTTCTAATTTTTCTTTCGAGTTCTTTAAAAATGGGTTCAAAAAAAGAAAGTCGTTTTCGAGGAGAACCAAAGGGAAGTTCCGCTTCCATTCCCCATACTGTTAAAAAAGAAAAATTGTTTTTTTTTACTTGTTTTTTCATTGAATCTATATAATGAGATCGTACCTTAGATCTTTGTCTTCGCCAAGGTTTCAGACAAAAAGGAAATAAAATCTTTATCTGAATTCCGTCTGTTAACCAATCTTTTGGAAATTCTGTTTCTGATAATTGAACACCATTATAGGTGCACTTAACGTGCATTTCTCGATTCCATTCCTTCAAATCCTCGTACCATTCAGGAAATTGGAATAATAACATACGGCCCATATTTTTAGCTATTATCAATGAAGGTAATACAATATATTTTCTAAGAAAAGATTGTGTTACTAACATC